TGACTCAAGAACAAATTTCATTATGAGCTCCATTGTAGAATTCAGGCCTAACCATTAAGTAAGAAGCGATGGGAACGATGGAATCTGTGAATCCAAAAAATTCTATTGAAAACGAATTCTAATGATTCATTGATCGGGATGGCGGAACGAACCGGAGACCAATTCATCTATTCGGAAAAGTCATGAGCTAACCCTACAACTGAAATAGAGATTGAAAGAGTAAATATTCGCCCGCGAAAACTTGATTTTATTGGATTGCTAAATTTGGATCAATCCAATCCAATACGATACGATAAAAGGCAAAACAAAATAAAGATTCGTTATAAGATTATAAAAACCAATACAATATTATCTATCAAAAAATAGAAATAATATGTTTAGTTATCTATACAAACAAAAGATACAAATTACTAATAGATTTGATATCGATTAGACGAAATCCATGATTCAGGGTATTACTCATTAAATACATGTATATCTTAATTCAAATTATATCTTAATTTCAATTCAAGATTTTTGAATCCTTTTCTTTTATTCGCGAGGAGCTGGATGAGAAGAAACTCTCACGTCCGGTTCTGTAGTAGAGATGGAATTCAGAATCAACCATCAACTATAACCCCAAAAGAACCAGATTCCGTAAACAACATAGAGGAAGAATGAAGGGAATATCTTATCGAGGTAATCATATTTGTTTCGGTAAATATGCTCTTCAGGCACTTGAACCCGCTTGGATCACATCTAGACAAATAGAAGCAGGTCGACGAGCAATGACACGAAATGCACGTCGTGGTGGAAAAATCTGGGTACGTATATTTCCAGACAAACCGATTACAGTAAGACCCGCAGAAACACGTATGGGTTCGGGGAAAGGATCCCCTGAATATTGGGTAGCTGTTGTTAAACCAGGTCGAATACTTTATGAAATGGGTGGAGTAACAGAAAATATAGCCAGAAAGGCTATTTCAATAGCAGCGTCCAAAATGCCTATACGAACTCAATTCATTATTTCGGGATAAAAATGGAGAATCAAAGGAAATAGGTCTTGGGGATTAAAAAAAAAATCGCAGGCACAGGTTTCTTTTTTTGGACAAACAATATTTCTTTTTTTCTTCGCCCTTTGCTTTGCATTGAAAGAACAGATTAAAAAAAAAATGATATGATTCAACCTCAGACCCATTTGAATGTAGCGGATAACAGCGGGGCTCGAGAATTGATGTGTATTCGAATCATAGGAGCTAGCAATCGTCGATATGCTCATATTGGTGACGTTATTGTTGCTGTGATCAAAGAAGCAGTGCCAAATATGCCCCTCGAAAGATCAGAAGTGGTCAGAGCTGTAATTGTACGTACTTGTAAAGAACTCAAACGTGACAACGGTATGATAATACGATATGATGACAATGCTGCAGTTGTCATTGATCAAGAAGGAAATCCAAAAGGAACTCGAGTTTTTGGTGCGATTGCCCGGGAATTGAGACAGTTAAATTTTACTAAAATAGTTTCATTAGCTCCCGAGGTATTATAAATATAAAATGAGACCATGATATGGTTATAGTAGGGTATTTAAAAGAAATAGATTCAGAAATAGATTCAGATTAATTAGTAGATTATGTCTCACGCATATACCTTTAATAATTCATATTCATAAACAAATAAGTAAAAAAAAAAAACAAGAAAAACATGTTGATTATATCAAAATTTTGAGGCACCATTAATTTAAATTCATCATGGGTAGGGATACTATTGCTGACATAATAACCTGTATACGAAATGCTGATATGGATAGAAAAAGAGTGGTTCGAATAGCATCTACTAATATCACTGAAAATATTGTTAAAATACTTTTACGAGAAGGTTTTATCGAAAACGTGAGAAAACATCGAGAAAACAACAAATATTTTTTAGTTTTAACCCTACGACATAGAAGGAATAGGAAAAGGCCTTATAGAAACGTTTTAAATTTAAAACGGATCAGTCGACCTGGTCTACGAATCTATTCTAACTATCAACGAATTCCTAGAATTTTAGGCGGGATGGGGATTGTAATTCTTTCTACTTCTCGAGGTATAATAACAGACCGAGAAGCTCGACTAGAAAGAATCGGCGGAGAAATTTTGTGTTATATATGGTAATCCTTCTAATATCCGAATTGGATTCGAAACTTCCTATTTGGGAAAAAAAACAGAAAAGGGACCGGTTGTCTAATATCGTTCCTCCTCCATTAGTTGATACTTCACGGGGGTTTTACCTGGAATGAAAGAACAAAAATGGATTCATGAGGGTTTAATTACGGAATCGCTTCCCAATGGTATGTTCCGGGTTCGTTTAGATAACGAAAATCTGATTCTAGGTTATGTTTCGGGAAAGATCCGACGTAGTTTTATACGGATACTGCCAGGCGATAGAGTCAAAATTGAAGTAAGTCGTTATGATTCAACCAGAGGGCGTATAATTTATCGACTTCGCAACAAGGATTCGAAAGATTAGGTGTTTTTTCAAC